TGAGACCAATTTATCATATAGATGAGGATAAACTGGTGACCTCGGATATTAATGAAATCTATAGAAGAATTATCTATCGGAATAATACTCTTACAGATCTATTAACAACAAGTATAGCTACGCCAGAAGAATTAATAATATCTCAGGAAAAATTGCTACAAGAAGCAGTGGATGCACTTCTTGATAATGGAATATGCGGACAACCAATGAGGGATGATCATAATAGAGTTTACAAGTCGCTTTCAGATGTAATTGAAGGCAAAGAAGGAAGAGTTCGCGAGACTCTGCTTGGTAAACGCGTCGATTATTCAGGGCGGTCAGTGATTGTCGTGGGCCCTTCACTTTCATTACATCGATGTGGATTGCCTCGCGAAATAGCAATAGAACTTTTCCAGGCATTTGTAATTCGTGACCTAATTAGAAAACATCTTGCTTCGAACATCGGAGTTGCTAAGAGTCAAATTCGTAAAAAAAAACCAATTGTATGGGAAATACTTCAAGAAATTCTGGATGACCATCCTGTATTGCTGAATAGAGCGCCTACTCTGCATAGATTAGGCATACAGGCATTCCTCCCCATTTTAGTAGAAGGGCGCGCTATTTGTTTACACCCATTAGTTTGTAAGGGCTTCAATGCGGACTTTGACGGGGATCAAATGGCTGTTCATGTGCCTTTATCTTTGGAGGCTCAAGCAGAGGCACGTTTACTTATGTTTTCTCATATGAATCTTTTGTCTCCAACTATTGGAGATCCCATTTCTGCACCAACTCAAGATATGCTTAGTGGACTCTATGTCTTAACGAGTGGAAATCGTCGGGGTATTTGTGTAAATAGGTATAATCCGTGTAATGGTAGAAACTATCAAAATGAAGATAATAACTATAAGTATACAAAAAAAAAAGAACCGTTTTTTTGTAACGCCTATGATGCAATTGGAGCTTTTCGGCAAAAACGAATCAATTTAGGTAGTCCTTTGTGGCTGCGGTGGCGACTAGATCAACGCGTTATTGCTGCAAGAGAAACTCCCATTGAAATTCACTATGAATCTTTGGGGACCTATTATGAGATTTATGGACACTATCTAATAGTAAGAAGTATAAAAAAAGAAATTCTTTATATATATATTCGAACCACTCTTGGGCATATTTCTCTTTATCGAGAAATAGAAGAAGCCATACAGGGGTTTTGGCAGGGCTGTTGTAATTCTATGCTACCAGCGGGAATTCGAGTCTCGCCGGGTTAACTAGGACTATAAAATTGCGGAATTTCTACGTGAATCAAGATCTAGAAAAGGAAGTTGTCCAATCACTGACTCAAACCCATTGTCAAATTCTACTCAGCGCAATATGGAGGTACTGATGGCAGAACGGCCCACTCAGGTCTTTCACAATAAAGTGATAGACGGAACTGCCATGAAACGACTTATTAGTCGATTTATTGATCACTATGGAATAGGATATACATCACATATCCTGGATCAAGTAAAGACTCTGGGTTTCCGACAAGCTACCGCCGCATCCATTTCATTAGGAATTGATGATCTTTTAACAATACCTTCTAAAAGATGGCTAGTTCAAGACGCTGAACAACAAAGTTTTATTTTGGAAAAACACCATCATTATGGGAATGTACACGCGGTAGAAAAATTACGTCAATCGATCGAGATCTGGTATGCCACAAGTGAATATTTGCGACAAGAAATGAATCCTAATTTTCGGATGACCGATCCTTTTAATCCAGTCCATATAATGTCTTTTTCGGGAGCCAGAGGAAATGCATCTCAGGTACATCAATTAGTAGGTATGAGAGGATTAATGTCGGATCCCCAAGGTCAAATGATTGATTTACCCATTCAAAGCAATTTACGCGAAGGACTCTCTTTAACAGAATATATTATTTCTTGCTACGGAGCCCGTAAAGGAGTTGTGGATACCGCTATCCGAACATCAGATGCAGGATACCTCACGCGCAGACTTGTTGAAGTAGTTCAACACATTGTTGTACGTCGAACAGATTGTGGCACCGTCCGAGGTATTTCTGTAAGTCCTCGAAATGGAATGATGACCGACAGGATTTTTATCCAAACATTAATTGGGCGTGTATTAGCGGATCATATATATATAGGTTCGCGATGCATTGCTACTAGAAATCAAGATATTGGGGTTGGACTTGTTAATAGATTCATAACTTTTAGAGCACAACCAATCTCTATTCGAACCCCCTTTACTTGTAGGAGTACATCTTGGATTTGTCAACTATGCTATGGCCGAAGCCCAGCTCACGACGACCTGGTTGAATTGGGAGAAGCTGTAGGTATTATTGCAGGTCAATCTATTGGAGAACCAGGTACTCAATTAACATTAAGAACTTTTCATACCGGCGGAGTATTCACAGGGGGTACTGCAGAACATGTCCGAGCCCCTTCTAATGGAAAAATAAAATTCAATGAGGATTTGGTTCATCCGACACGTACACGTCATGGACATCCTGCTTTTCTATGTTCTAGAGACTTGTATGTAACTATTGAAAGTGAAGATATTATACACAATGTGTGTATTCCGCCCAAAAGTTTTCTTTTAGTTCAAAACGATCAATATGTAGAATCAGAACAAGTCATTGCTGAGATTCGCGCGAGAACATCCACTTTGAATTTGAAAGAGAAGGTTCGAAAACATATTTATTCTGACTCAGAAGGCGAAATGCACTGGAATACCGATGTGTACCATGCACCTGAATTTACATATGGTAATATTCATCTCTTACCAAAAACAAGTCATTTATGGATATTATTAGGGGAGCCCTGGAGATCCAGTCCAGGCCCCTGTTCGATCCACAAGGATCAAGATCAAATGAACGCTTATTCTCTTTCTGTTAAGCGAAGATATATTTCTAACCCCTCAGTAACTAATAATCAAGTGAGACACAAATTTTTTAGTTCGTATTTTTCTGGTAAAAATCAAAAAGGAGATAGGATTCCTGATTATTCAGAACTTAATCGAATGACATGTACCGGTCGTTGTAATCTCAGAAATCCGGCCGTTCTCGAGGGGAATTCGGATTTATTGGCAAAGAGGCGAAGAAATAGAGTCATCATCCCACTCGAATCGATTCAAGAGGGCGAGAACCAATTAATACCTTCTTCAGGTATCTCAATTGAAATCCCCCGAAATGGTATTCTCCGTAGAAATAGTATTCTTGCTTATTTGGACGATCCTCGATATATAAGAAAGAGCTCGGGACTTACTAAATATGAGACTAGAGAACTGAATTCAATCGTTAATGAAGAGGAGTTGATTGAGTATCGAGGAGTCAAGGTATTTTGGCCAAAATACCAAAAGGAAGTAAATCCGTTTTTTTTTATTCCCGTGGAAGTCCACATTTTGGCCGAATCTTGTTCCATAATGGTACGGCACAATAGTATTATTGGGATAGATACACAAATCACTTTAAATAGAAGAAGTCGGGTAGGTGGATTGGTCCGAGTGAAGAAAAAAGCAGAAAAAATTAAACTAATAATCTTTTCTGGAGATATCCATTTTCCTGGAAAGACAAACAAGGCATTCCGATTGATACCACCAGGAGGGGGAAAACAAAATTCCAAAGAATACAAAAAATTGAAAAATTGGCTCTATATCCAACGAATGAAACTTTCCAGGTATGAAAAAAAATATTTTGTTTTGGTTCAACCTGTAGTCCCATATAAAAAAACGGATGGTATAAATTTAGGAAGACTTTTCCCACCGGATCTCTTGCAAGAAAGTGATAATCTACAACTTCGAGTTGTCAACTATATCCTTTATTACGACCCAATTCTTGAAATTTGGGACACAAGTATTCAATTAGTTCGGACTTGTTTAGTGTTGAATTGGGACCAAGACAAAAAGATCGAAAAGGCCTGTGCTTCCTTTGTTGAAATAAGGACAAATGGTTTAATTAGAGATTTTCTAAGAATCGACTTAGCGAAGTCACCTATTTTGTATACCGGAAAAAGAAATGATCTGTCGGGTTCAGGATTAATCTCTGAGAATGGATCAGATCGCGCTAATGTCAATCCGTTTTCTTCCATTTATTCCTATTCCAAGGCAAGGATTCAAGAATCCCTTAATCCAAATCAAGGAACTATTCATACGTTATTGAATCGAAATAAGGAATCTCAATCTTTGATAATTTTGTCATCATCCAATTGTTCTCGAACAGGCCCATTCAACGATGTAAAATCTCCCAATGTGATAAAAGAATCAATCAAAGAGGACCCCCTAATTCCAATTAGGAATCCGTTGGGCCCCTTAGGAACAGGCTTTCCAATTTATAATTTTGATTTCTTTTCCGATTTAATAACCCATAATCAAATCTTGGTAACTAACTATTTGCAACTTGACAATTTAAAACAGATTTTTCAAATACTTAAATATTATTTACTGGATGAAAAAGGTAAAATTTATAATCCCTATTCCTGCAGTAACATCATTTTGAATCCATTCAATTTGAATTGGTATTTTCTGCATTACAATTGTTGTGAAGAGACATCTACAATCGTTAGTCTTGGGCAGTTTCTTTGTGAAAATGTATGTATAGCCAAAAAAGGACCGCATTTAAAATCGGGTCAAGTTCTAATTCTTCAAGTTGACTCTGTGGTAATACGATCAGCTAAGCCTTATTTGGCTACTCCAGGAGCAACTGTTCATGGACATTATGGGGAAATCCTTTACGAAGGAGATACATTAGTTACATTTATATATGAAAAATCAAGATCTGGTGATATAACGCAAGGTCTTCCAAAAGTGGAACAGGTGTTAGAAGTGCGTTCGATTGATTCAATATCGATGAATCTCGAAAAGAGGATTGAGACTTGGAACAAATGTATAACAAGAATTCTTGGAATTCCTTGGGCATTCCTGATTGGTGCTGAGCTAACTATAGTGCAAAGTCGTATCTCTTTGGTTAATAAGGTTCAAAAGGTTTATCGATCCCAAGGGGTGCAGATACATAATAGGCATAT